TAAAGCCGAAGCCAATAGGAGTACTATTGTGAAAAAGTTAAGACCGCGGGCTCGAGGACGTAGTTATCTGATAAAAAGACCAACATGTCATATAACAATTGTATTAAAAGATAAATCTAAATCATTTTTAGATCAATCTAAGATTTAGATTCATATAAAATAAAAAAATATGGATGAAAAATAAAATAGAATAGAAAAATATGGGACAAAAAATAAATCCACTTGGTTTCAGACTTGGTACAACTCAAAGTCATCATTCCTTTTGGTTCACACAACCAAAAAATTATTCCGGGGGCCTACAGGAAGATGCAAAAATACGGAATTGTATCAAGAACTATGTACAAAAAAATAGGAAAATATCCTCAGGTTTCGAAGGAATTGCACGTATAACAATTCAAAAAAAAATTGATTTGATCCAAGTCATAATCTATATTGGATTCCCAAATTTATTAATAGAGGGGCAAACACGAGGAATCGAAGAATTACAGATGAATGTACAAAAGGAGTTTCATTCTGTAAACCGGAGACTCAACATTGCTATCACAAGAGTTGAAAAACCTTATGGACAACCTAATATTCTTGCAGAATATATAGCTTTACAATTAAAAAATAGAGTTTCGTTTCGAAAAGCAATGAAAAAAGCTATTGAATTAACTGAACAAACGGATACAAAAGGAATTCAAGTGCAAATAGCAGGCCGTATCGACGGAAAAGAAATTGCACGTGTTGAATGGATCAGAGAGGGTAGAGTTCCCCTACAAACAATTCGCGCTAAAATTGATCATTGTTCCTATACAATTCGAACTATTTATGGAGTATTAGGTATAAAAATTTGGATATTTGTAGACGAGGAATAATCAACCTTGTCTTCCCATTCTGTCCAGTGATAAAACAAAAAATGACAAACTCTTTCATTCTTTTTTCGTTAAAAATAAAAAAATGAGCAATTCTAATTCTATAAGGTTAAATAAAAATTCGATTGATCATTTGGTATAATTGCTATGCTTAGTGTGTGACTCGTTAGTTTTTTCTTTATAGTTTCAAGTTGGGATTCAAAAAAAAAATAAACTGACCCCTGCTATAAACTTTGTAATTATATAAAATAAACTAATAACCAACTTATTGCTTCGTATTGTCGAGATCCCAAGAAACAGTCACTATATGAATGAGTGGATCTATCATATGGTTGTAGCAACTGAAATTCTTTCAACAAAAAATAGATCTGATTATGGGTTGTAAAGCAAAAAAAAAAAATAAAGGGATGTGGATAAATGGAAGGATGATAGAAAGAAAGAACAAAAATATCAATGATTTATGATTCCAATATGTATGGTCTATGAATCACGTCATAAAAGGCAGTGTGATAAAGCATCAATACTGATAATCAATACTGATAAGATAATTATAAATATAAGAATTTAAAAATTAAATAATTTAAAATAGAATAAAATAATAAAGAGCCTTCAGGTTAATAAAAACTGAGGAAATTGACTTGGGAACCAATTTTGTTGGAAGCTCCATTGCAAAGTTTGGACCTAACCATTAATGGAGAAGCTATGGGAACGACAGAACCTGTGACTGCATAGGCTTCTATTGAAAACGAATCCTAATAATTCATTGGGTGGGATGGCGGAACGGACCAAGAAAAAATTGATTTATTCTGAGAGGTTATGAATTGAACCTTCGAATGAAACAGGAAAGAGTAAATATTCGCCCGCGAAACCTCTATTTATTGGATTACAATCTTTTGTCGTAATTCGATAGAGGTAAAAAAAAATAAGGAAAGGATTCGTTATGTTATAAAAATAAAAAAGAGAAAGATTACATTATCTATAAAGATACATAAATGTACACACACGTCTAGCTGTATTGTATATCTTGTATCTACATCTTCCTTCTTATGTAAGAAATTAAATATCAATAAAAGCCATTACTTGGTGTATTATCTATTACTGTGTACCTATTAATGTGTATCTATTAATGTGTATCTATAATATTATTTTATTGAATTTGAATCCTTTCATTCGCGAGGAGCTGGATGAGAAGAAACTCTCATGTCCGGTTCTGCAGTAGAGATGGAATTAAGAAACAACCATCGACTATAACCCCAAAAGAACCAGATTTCGTAAACAGCATAGAGGAAGAATGAAAGGAATATCTTGTCGAGGCAATCATATTTGTTTCGGCAGATATGCTCTTCAGGCACTTGAACCTGCTTGGATTACAGCTAGACAAATAGAAGCAGGGCGAAGAGCAATGACACGATATGCGCGTCGTGGTGGAAAAATATGGGTACGTATATTTCCCGACAAACCTGTTACAGTAAGACCCGCGGAAACACGTATGGGTTCGGGGAAGGGATCTCCTGAATATTGGGTATCCGTTGTTAAACGGGGTCGAATACTTTATGAAATGGGTGGAGTATCAGAAACTGTAGCTAGAGCAGCTATTGAGATAGCTGCGCGCAAAATGCCTATACGAACTCAATTTCTTATTTCAGGATAGAGATGTAGAACTAAACAAAAAGGGGTATTGGGGATGAAAAAACAACCGCAGGTTTATTTATTTCTGGACGGACAATATTTCTTTTTTTCTTTCATACTTTTGCATTGAAATAACAGATTGAAATAAAAATGATATGATTCAACCTCAGACCCTTTTGAATGTAGCGGATAACAGCGGAGCTCGAAAATTGATGTGTATTCGAATCATAGGAGCTGGTAATCACCGATATGCTCATATTGGTGATGTTATTGTTGCTGTAATCAAAGAAGCAGTTCCCAATATGCCTCTCGAAAGATCAGAAGTAATTAGAGCTGTAATTGTACGTACATGTAAAGAACTCAAACGTGAAAACGGTATGATAATACGATATGACGACAATGCTGCAGTTGTCATTGATCAAGAAGGAAATCCAAAAGGAACTCGAGTTTTTGGTGCGATCGCTCGAGAATTGAGACAGTTAAATTTTACTAAAATAGTTTCATTAGCTCCCGAAGTATTATAAATAGTAGTAGATGAGACTATGATATAGTAGGGTATCTGAAATAGATCAAATAGATCAAATTAGTAGATTGTGTCTCACGTATATACTTTATAATAAAAAAAAGAAAAAAAAAAAAGGAAACATGTTGATTATATCAAAATTAGGAGGAACCCATAATTCTAGTTCGTCATGGGTAGGGACACTATTGCCGATCTAATAACTTCTATAAGAAATGCTGACACGGATAAAAAAGGAAGGGTTCGAATAGCATCTACAAATATCACCGAAAACATTGTTAAAATACTTCTACGAGAAGGTTTTATTGAAAACGTTCGGAAACATCAGGAGAGTAACAAATATTTCTTGGTTTCAACTCTGCGACATAGAAAAACCAGAAAAGGAATATATAAAACTAGAACCATTTTAAAGCGTATCAGCCGGCCCGGCTTACGAATTTATTCCAACTATCAACGAATTCCTAAGATTTTGGGTGGAATGGGAATTGTAATTCTTTCTACTTCTCGAGGTATAATAACAGATCGAGAAGCTCGACTAGAAAGAATTGGAGGAGAAATTTTGTGTTATATATGGTAATCTTCCACCTCTGGTATCCGAATTTGATCTCTAACTTCCTATTTGTAAAATAGAGAGGAAAAGTGAGTTATATAACTCTTCCTCCATTAGTTGATACTTCAAGGAGGTTACCTGGAATGAAAGAACAAAAATTGATTCATGAGGGTTTAATTACTGAATCACTTCCCAACGGTATGTTCCGGGTCCGTTTAGATAATGAAGATCTAATTCTAGGATATGTTTCAGGGAGGATCCGCCGCAGTTTTATACGGATACTACCGGGAGATAGAGTAAAAATTGAAGTAAGTCGTTATGATTCAACCAGGGGACGTATAATTTATCGACTTCGCAACAAAGATTCGAACGATTAGGTTATTTTTTTAACCATGGGTATACAATTCGAAGTTCAAAAAAAAATTCAAGAGACTTATTCTCTTCCAAGAAGTGGATTCAGAATTAAGGTAAGGAATAAAAAATATGAAAATAAGGGCTTCCGTTCGTAAAATTTGTGAAAAATGTCGACTGATTCGCAGGCGTGGACGAATTATAGTGATTTGTTCCAATCCGAAACATAAACAGAGACAAGGGTAATTCTTCTAAAAAAGAACTTTACTTTCCAAAATAAAAAAAAAATATGTAAAAATAAGGTAAAGGATCTGTTTTAACATGAAATGGATATCTCCGTATCTTTTCTTTTTGTATATTTCTGACTCATAAATATGAGATGATAAAATATGACAAAAGCTATACCAAGAATTGGTTCACGTAGGAATGGGCGTATTGGTTCACGTAAGAATGGACGTAGAATACCAAAAGGCGTTATTCATGTTCAAGCGAGTTTCAACAATACCATTATAACTGTTACAGATGTACGAGGTCGGGTAGTTTCTTGGGCCTCCGCCGGTACTTCTGGATTCAAAGGCACAAGAAGAGGAACACCTTATGCTGCTCAAGCCACAGCGGTAAATGCTATTCGTACAGTGGTTGATCAGGGTATGCAACGAGCAGAAGTTATGATAAAGGGTCCTGGTCTCGGAAGAGATGCAGCATTACGAGCCATTCGTAGAAGTGGTATATTATTAAGCTTCGTACGTGATGTAACACCTATGCCACATAATGGATGTCGACCTCCTAAAAAAAGACGTGTGTAGAAATAAGAATTAAACCGATTTCAAGAGAAATAAATGATCAAATAATAATACTAGTATAGTATGGTTCGAGAGGAAGTAGCAGGATCCACTCGAACACTACAGTGGAAGTGTGTTGAATCAAGAGTAGACAGTAAGCGTCTTTATTATGGTCGTTTCATTCTGTCACCACTTATGAAAGGTCAAGCTGATACCATCGGTATTGCCATGCGAAGAGCCTTACTTGGAGAAATAGAAGGAACATGTATCACACGTGCAAAATCTAAGAAGGTGCCACATGAATATTCTACGAT